CTAATTTTCCATCTCCAAGGAAAAACACTCCGATCTCCTATCAGAAAAATTCCTAATTCTCCTTTTGGTGCTTCGACTCTTACATAAAGTTCTTGCTTGGACAATTCAAAAGTAGGAGAAGGTTTTTTACTAATAAATCGATATTCAAAATCATTCCATTCAGGGTCTTTTATTCTATCAAAGCGGCGGCTTTCTAAATTCTCATAGGGTCCCCCTGGAATTCCTTCCAGAGCCTGCTGGATAATTTTTATAGATTCTGTCATTTCGCCAATTCGTACTAAATACCGAGCTAATGAATCCCCCTCTTTTTGCCATTGAATCTCCCAATCAAATTCCTCGTAACACTCATAACGATCAACTTTACGAAGATCCCATTGTATTCCGGAAGCTCGTAGCGTTGGTCCCGATAAACCCCAGTTTAGTGCCTCTTCTCCGCCAATAATGCCTACGCCCTCAACCCGTTCTAAAAAAATAGGATTCCGTGTAATAAGCTTTTGATATTCAGCAACCCCGGTTAAAAAATAATCGCAAAAATCCAAACATTTATCTATCCAGCCATGAGGTAGATCAGCAGCGACTCCTCCGATACGAAAAAAATTATGCATCATGCGCATGCCGGTAGCCGCTTCAAATAGGTCATATATCAATTCTCGTTCTCGAAAAATATAGAAGAAAGGAGTCTGCGCCCCAATATCTGCCATAAAAGGACCAAGCCATAACAAATGGGAAGCGATACGACTCAACTCCAACATAATAGCTCTGATATAGCTAGCCCTTTTAGGTACTTGAATATTCCCTAGCTGTTCGGGCCCGTTTACGGTTATTGCTTCTGTGAACATAGTAGCTAAATAATCCCAACGTGTTACATAAGGCAAATATTGTATAATTGTTCGATTTTCCGCAATTTTCTCCATCCCTCTATGTAAATAACCCAATACTGGTTCACAGTTAATAACATCTTCACCATCGAGAGTAACGATCAGTCGAAGAACACCATGCATTGATGGGTGGTGAGGGCCCATATTGACTATCATGAGGTCTTTTCTTGTAGTTGGTGGAATCATAAGTTTTTCTCGAGTCATTCTTCCATGCATTGCTGAAAGTAAAAAGAAAGAAGTTCATCAAAATTTAAACGACTAAGCTCAAACGGTCTCACGCTTCAAATTAACGAGTTTTTATCTCTCGAATATCCAACTCCCCAATTAATTCTTTATAGCGCCTCCTATTTATTTTTGACAAATAGGCCAGCAGTCGTTGACGTTTTCCCAAAATTTTTCGCAAACCTCGCTGAGATGAAAAGTCTTTTTTGTGCAATTCCAAATGTGAAGTGAGTTTCCTTATTTTAGTGGTGAAACTGAATACTTGAAATTCAACAGACCCCCTGGTTTCTTTGTTTTCTTTTTGAGAAATAACCGAAATCGATGAATTTTTGACCATAAAAAAATGCCCCTTGCCCTTTTTACAGATATGGATTTTACCGATCAGTAATAATAATGCCATTAATTTGAATGTGGTATATACAAGAATCTAATCAAAATTTCTTTATGAACTCCTAATTTCCTGAATTCAAATCAATCAATTCAATTTGGAATTGGTTTTCTATAGGAATAGAAAAGGTTGGTACATTTTTGGATCGAAGAATTTAGACCTAAAATAAAGAAGGTTCCGTTGATTCATTTCGAGATCGAATTCAGACATTATTCATTTGATATTGGATACTAGAATGAAATGTGAGATAAGACATCTGATCTGTGTATTTGTTTGCTTTCATATACCCTATTATATATATAGGGTATAGGATATACAGAAAAGTGTATTATCAAAAAATTTTCAATCGTGGATACATCTGTATCCTTAACATACCGAAACGGCTGCCATTATTGGTATCAAACCAATAACGATTCATACAAGCTAAATCTTCTAATCGATAATTAGGCCAAAGAAAGAGCTTTAATTTCATTAATTGATTTTGATCTCTATCAAGATGGTTATTGTCATGTAAAACTTGGCTGCTGTTTTTTACGTTCCAAAATACCGGATTTGGATCTATATAATTTCTCTTTTTTGAATTGAAACAAATTAGAATTCTCAATTTTCTACGACGTCTAAAGGATAAAATATTTTCGGGAACAAGTAAATCAAAATTCTTGTTAGAAGCATGTCCTTGCTCTTGGTATTTTTGATGCTTATTCTTATGAACCAACGAAATACCCACGGTTTGATACATAATAAATTGCCCATCTTTTTGTTCAGACAGACGAATGGGTTCTAGAATCAATACTCCCTTCTTCATAAATTCTGAAAGAGTTAAATTATTATTAATCATCATTATATCCAAACTCATTTGTTTCTTTTGAATCGAGGATATAGTAATTTTTGGTGAATCTATCAGTTTACGCAGGAGACAATATACATTGATATTATTGATCATTTTTTCATTCAAAGTCTCATCCCAGCGCAATTGAAAAAGCAAATAACGTTTCATGAACAAACGGAGTTCTGCTTTCGTGTATTGTTTTTTATTTTTCCTTTTTTTCATGTTCGATCTTGCATAATTTTCTTCAATATCTTTTTGGGGTGAGAGAACGGATCTCCGCTCTCCTCGACTTGTCGGTTCTTTTTCTTCTTGATTTCGATGCTTTTTATTTGATGCTATCAAAAAATGGCCCTTTTCATTGATCTTTTTATTTGCACTTCTATTTAAATTTAAAAGAAGTAATTTGCTTGGTATAAACCAAGGTTTCATTTTATATGTCTTATAAATTAACAAAAATTCTGGGAAGAACCAAAGTTCCAGATTGGATATGGGATGCTTTAGCATTTTTTCATTCATTCCCATCCAATCGTAAAACCCCTTGTGAGAGTTTGGTAAATTGATTTCTGGGATCTTAAGATCAAAAAAATCTTTTTTAGAAATTATTTGAGAATTTTTAGTACGAATTTGAGTATTTTGATTCCTATTGGTATCGATTATAATCCAGGCCTCAATATCGACTTTTTGTATAAGATCAAATTGCAAAATTTTCCAATCAAAATATTTTCTATCGGCCGGTTTTTCCATATGGATCTTTCCTAGATCGTTTTTAATAGGGATGTTCCTCAGCATATCCAAAAAGTTTTTTTTAGGCGTGTTATAATAAATTTCTTGGTTCGTATTTCCTTGAAGGGGAGATCCATAAAAAAAGCATTCCGTTTTCTTTTCATAATGAATAAATTTATATGATAAAAGATCAGATCGATAGTATTTTAGAAAATTATCTTTTTGATTAGATAATGAATATACTTCAAATTTTTTTTGTTTTTTGGAATTCATTAATGGGTTTTTTTCATATGAATGCCGTTTGCTAAAATTTGCCTTTTTAGCTATACGATGCTGACGAAATGTATTTCGCCATTTTTCTGGTATTAATCTAGACCATCCAATCTTAGATAAATGGTATTGATAATGTCCTCTTAACCAGCTTTTCCATGGATTCATTTCATAACTCGGAAGTTTGTTATCTGCTGATTTCGAATCAAGCATTCCTTGTGTTTCAAAAGAATCCTTTATTTTAGCCTTAAGGAAAAAGGGGATTCGTTGATATTGAACAACAAATCTTAACGAGTTAATAACTTGGATTTTTCCTAATTTATAAAATACATATGGTTGTGGTACGTAGGATAAGTCATAAAAAATATGTGAATTTGCTTTAATATTACTAATATTCTCAAGTTCCTTTCTTAGAATTATACTCGAAATAGACGGAATTGTAGTTTTCTTTTTTTTATTAATTCTTTCCTGTTTTCTTTCATTATTGTAAATGGATTTATCAATAATTTTTTTTGTTAATTTAAGAAAAAGTTTTGTATTTATTCTGGCAATATTAATGATATATAAAAATATATCCGTGTATATTTTTTCAATGAAAAATTTTACAAAAGGGGATAATTTACAGATTAATCGAGCATTTCTTCTTTTTAACATTTTGAACATTTGCTGTTTTTCTAATTTTTTAGCATTATAACTTGTAGGACTAAGATTATTTATTCTTGGAGTTACTTTTTTTTTCTCTTTTGTGATTCTTTCTATTTGATTTCGAATTGTACTTGTTCTATCAGCCAGATCCTTCATTTTTTTTTCTGTCAACGAAGAGTTTGTCCAACTCGGAGATGCAATTTGAATTTGACTAAATGATTCGTGAATCATTTGATTGTTTATTATGGAATCTTTTTCTTCTTTAATTTCGCTTGATTTATCGACTCCGACTTCTCTTAATCTAAATAATAGAATTGGATTTACTTTTGAAAGTTCTTTTATTATTCTTTTTCTAAAAAAAACACTTTTGATAACCCATTTTTTTGTTTCTTTTGAAACTTTTCGAAGTAATTTTGTTTTTACTTTGAAAACTGTTAGAACTCGAAAATACTTCTTTTTTAATTTTCCAATTTTTTTTGCGAATTCCTTTAAAATGGGTTTAAAAAAGGAAGGTTTTTTTCGGGGTGAACAAAAGGGGAGTTCTGTTTCCATTCCCCAAACTGTTAAAAAACAAGAATCACCTTTTTCTTTTGTCTTTTTCATTAGATCTTTCTGAGAGGATCGTAGTTTCGATTTGTGCCAAGGTTTCAGACAGAAAGGAAATACGATTTTTATTTGAATACCTTCTGTCAACCAATTTTTTGGAAATTCGGTTTCGGATAATGGAATACCATTATAGGTGCATTTAATATAGATCTCTTTATTCCATTCTTGGAAATCCTCAGACCATTCAGGACGTTGCAATAGGAATATACGTCCAACATTTTTGGCAATTATCAATGAAGGGAATAGAATATATTTTCTAAAAATAGATTGAGTTAGTAACACGCAACCTCTTATTCCTTGCGCAAATGGAATACGATTCCAATCCTCTGCGACTTTTATTCGTGCTTTTTCCTTTCTTTTGTTGGTTTCTTGTTTTTCTTCTCTTTTTGTTTGTTCTTTTGTATACTCTACAATTTTGAATGCTTCCCCTTTATCCAAC